TAGGGATGACAGGATTTGAACCCGTGACATTTTGTACCCAAAACAAATGCGCTACCAAGCTGCGCTACATCCCTTTCAATTCTTGTACAGTGTCATTGTATAGAACCCATGTCTTGTTTTCCACCCCGTTATTTCCTCTATCTAGATAGAATTTCCCTTGTCATTTCTTCTTCGTCTTGTTTCACATTTCATATAAAAATATAAAAATATAATGATATATATAGAATCTATATAGATATTCTATACATATATACATATAATGAATATACATATAATGAATAATTATACATATAATGAATAATGAAGCCAAACGTATAAAAGAATGAATACTTATTGGTAATATTCAGGACAGGAAGAGAAGAGGGTGTCATCTTTTTCTGTTTTAGGTACAGGCGGATCTCATCCACCGGATCATTGTACATATACATTTGAGTTAGGGATTCCCGTACAAATACAAGTGATCTTTAACTACATATGCGTCTGATCCTATATGTATTCCAATAAAGAAGGAGGATTTTCAATGCGAGATATAAAAACATATCTATCCGTGGCGCCTGTGTTAACCGCTTTATGGTTTGGTTCTTTAGCGGCTCTGTTGATAGAGATAAATCGTTTATTCCCGGATGCGTTGGTATTCCCCTTTTTTCATTTTAGTTGATGACATGGGAATGGGTGAATGAATAAGATTAGAGAGAGAATAAATTTTCTGTCACCAACCCCCTCTTTTTTTTCAGTTGTTTAGGATAGGAAGGAAAGAGAAAGAATAAAAAAAGTGGGTTGAACTTCAGCGAAACTCGTGTTCAGGATAGAATTAATAGAGGTAGAACAGAAATAGAAATAAATAGAAGTGTAGGTTGAGGGCAGACTCTTCGAGATCCTACAAGATAGTAAATGAAATACTGGAATTAGGAATAATTAATAGTTAGAAATCGTTGTATTACTTATTATTTATTTTAATACTTTAATTGAATTGATTTACTTTAATTGAATTGATTGCAACGAAATCTTTCATAAGTGGATTTCGGGTTAGCAACTTATCTTCGAGTTATTTCTCGTTTCTTTCTTCTTCTTCGGTTCGGATCGAAAATAGAGAAATTGCGTAAGTCCAAAGGAGGTTCATGGCCAAGGGTAAAGATGTCAGAGGGATAGTTATTTTGCAATGTACCAATTGCGTCCAAAAAAATTTCAAGAAAGAATCACGGGGCATCTCCAGATATATTACTCAAAAGAATCGACACAATACACCTAGTCGATTGGAATTGAGAAAATTCTGTCCTTATTGTTACAAGCATACGATTCATGGGGAGATAAAGAACTAGATTGAACGGAAGGAACGGAACGCGTGTACCGCTCTTCTATTTCACGGAACAAGAATAAATTCTATTCTATAAATAAACAAATCAAGTCCTATTTCGGTCGTATCCGAAATGCATGAATAAATAGGAGTTTAGAGATAAGGAATAAACCATGGATAAATCCAAACAATTCTTTCCTAAATCCCAGCGGGGTTTTCCTAAATCCAAGCAGGGTTTTCCTAAATCCCAGCGGGGTTTTCCTAAATCCCAGCGGGGTTTTCCTAAATCCAAGCAGGGTTTTCCTAAATCCAAGCAGGGTTTTCCTAAATCCCAGCGGGGTTTTCCTAAAACCAAGGGAGACTTTCGTAGGCGTTTGCCCCTAATTAGACCGGGGGATCTGTTTGATTATAGAAACATAAGTTTAATCAGTGAATTTATTAGTGACCGGGGAAAAATATTATCTCGACGAGCGACTAAATTGACCTTGAAACAACAAAGAGCAATGGCTCTTGCTATAAAACAAGCTCGTATTTTATCTTCATTACCTTTTCTTACTAATAATCAATCTAAGAAATCACTTGCGAAATTCAAGCCGCAAATCAGAAAGAAAAATGCCCGCGGAGGCGGAAAGAAATATGTCCCAAGGGGAGAAAAGAAATATGTCCCAAGGGGAGAAAAGAAATATGTCCCAAGGGAAGAAAAGAAATTTGTCCCAAGGGGAGAAAAGAAATATGTCCCGAAAGGAGACGGCTCTGGGCAAGAAAAGAAATAGGCCTACTCCTCAACTGTATCAAAAGAATTTAAATTGGAAGTCAAAATCAGATTGATTGATATTTTATTCGAAAAGGCGAAGAGATTTAATTGTTGCGGTGTACATAGAATAAAAAAGAATGAGAGAAGAAGAATTTTTCTTTTTTTTTTTTTGAAACGTGTTCGTTCATTCCTACTACTTCATTTTGAATTTGAATTTCTTAATTTATTTTTTTTGTCATATTCATTTTGCTCTACCTTCCACCTTCCCGGGGTCATTCTCCGGGAAACTCCGTTTAAATCATTCCGGCGAATTCTTTCCAATTTCCCTATTTGACGATCTCATTAGAAATCACGCAAAAACAATTCGTATTTGATATAGCCATCTGTGCAAGTATTTTACGATTAAGAAGCACCTGCCTCTTGTACAGGTCGTGTATTAATCGACTATAACTATGCGGTGCGCCATTCTCACGAGTTACTGCATTTATCCGAGTGATCCACAAACGACGAAAATCTCTCTTTCTCCTGCCTCTATCCCGACGAGTGGAAACCAAAGCTCTCATTTTCTGTTGAGTAGTAATTCGGATAAGTCTTAAATGAGCCCTGCGAAAGGTTGATGCAAGTGAACGAGTTTTTTTTCGACGTCTACGGGCTATATATCCTCGCGTAACTCTGGTCATTGAATCAAATGAAACTTTGATGAATAACTAATCGATTTCATTTCTTTCAGTCATTCTTTTCCCCCCTCCTGTTTTACTAAAAACAAAACGGATTCTTCCGATGTATAAAATAAAAATTCCAATGGCTTTTGCTACTATGACCTTCCCAACCACGATTTTTTATTTCTTCCTGGCGTTTATTTTACCTCAAAAAAAGAAATTGTACCGATATTTGGTAGAAAATAGGTAGAAAATAAATAAGAAATGGGCATTAAACGGAAATGAATAAATAAATAATGGATTCCATCGTTTCTATGGTTACTTCTTAAACGGTGAGGTCCTCTCTATACGCCGGAGCCTCTTCCCTCTTTTAATCAACGTTATTTGTAACTTGTACAGTTCACACTCTTTGGCTCTACCCATGAATTATCCAGTAATAGGTCATTTCACAATGAGATCTATCCATACAGTGACGGCATTTAATTAAGAGGGTTGGCTAGGTAGCTGACCCTCTTAGTCCGTTCTTGCAAGAGTATGAGCATAATCTTTCTGCTTTTGCACTACCATTTTCCCCGCTTAATGGATAACCATTTGCTACCAATGGATAATTGCTTTTCATCTCAAATCAAGGTGATTGGATTTGCACCAATGGAAACCATAAATTCTATACACAATAGAGGTATATGATAGATCTTTATTTTTCGGTAGTGACTGAAGTTCTTACATTCTATCCAATTCGTTGGTACTAGTCACTGCATTGATACTGAAAAAATAACCTCATTTGTTCTAGTTCGTGATCTGAACGAGTCGCACATACACCCTAGTACATGTTCCTCGGCGCTGAGGACATCCTCGAAGCGCTGGGGCTTTCGTGATATTTCTGATTGGCTGTCTTGTGTTTCTAATAAGTTGTCTAATAGTTGGCATGTTGAATCCTATAAAGAATGGGCCGGTTTAGATCGATCCTAACCGGATGATTATGAATAAGAAAGAATAAGTTCTGTTTCAGATTTTACCGAGATGAGGAGATCAAATCGTGATTCCTCGGATTTATGAATCTGAATATTGATCTAATTATGGTTACAATTATTAATCCAATAATAATAGGAACGATAATTCGAATTATCATTCCTATTATTATTCTAGCGGTCATACCTATTTATTATAGGCCTTTTATAAGATACCCTATAACAATAAGAGTAATAAACGGAAATAACAAGTTTCTCACAGTATTTCTCCTTTTTAATTTCAAATTGATTTTGACCTCTATTTCTAGATCGACCTCTATTTTCTATTTCCAGATTCTAGATGGTATTATAGGCCTTTTTCTAATAAGATACCCTATAACAATATAGAGTAATAAACGGAAACAACAAGGTTTTCATAGTATTTATCCCTTTTAGTTTATAGTATACTACTCGCCTCCCTCTCTACAGAATATAGAAACAATTGTTTCACCCATTGTTTCGATTTCTTTATATTTCTTAGAAGAGAAAATTATGCTGAAAGCGTGCGCCGGAATAGAGACTCTACCTCTATTCCTATAAGATCAACAATGCCATGATCTTGTGCTTCTTCTGCTGACATAAAAACATCCCTTTCTATGTCGAATATTATAGTCCATAAAGGATTCCCTGTTCTTTCTGCAAAAATTCTTACGATGTCGTCATACATTGCCGCGAGTTCTACCGTTTCCAGGATAATGTCGCCGCCTATACCTTCTTCGTCCTCATAAAAAGCACTGATAGGTTGGTGCATCATAACCCTGATGATATAACATCATAAACGCTTCCTCTATCTCGATCTTCGCATCATCATCATCGGACGAGGCGAAAGGGATAAAGAATAACAAAATAAAAAAGATCGAATTGAACAACCGTACAGGCATCTTTTCTTTTGTGCAGTGCATACGGCTTTACAATGGAGTTTCTTTTTCTATCGAAGAAAGAGACAAAAAAAATCCATCAGACCCGGCCAGGCCGTTGAATGACATTTACCATCCTTCCTTTTCTTTTGTATTGTAGGAGTTCAAAAAATACTATGATAGTTCCGTTGCTTTCTATGTTTATCTCGTATGAGACTCAACAATCCCAAAGTTTCTTTCTGACCCAGGAAAAAATGATATTTTTTTCATACCCTTTCATAACATAAATATCGGGAAAAGACTTCTTTATAATGTTGAAGCAAAAAGGTTTGTGACGCTGAAACGGACCCCCGATGTATAAGATCAAATAAGAAATACCTTTTGTCTGTTCCATACTACTATCTCAATTCATAACCTCGTGTTGAAAAAGTTTACTAATATCTAAATCGAAGTGCCATGCTATTATTACTTAATTCTTTTTTTTTTTCAAATTCCATATAGCGAAGGCATAATCTTCTCCTTCTCTAAAATAAAAAATTCATTGACGCCAAGCGTGAGGGAGTGCTACACGTTGGGTAATTTCTCCTCCGACCAGGATGAAAGCCCCCATTGAAGCGGCTACTCCCAGGCATATTGTATGCACAACAGGGCTCACCCATTGCATAGTGTCAAATATAAGCACTCCTGGGACTACGAATCCGCCGGGAGAGTTTATAAACAAAAAAATATCCCAGGTCGGATCCGCTATGCCGAGATATATCATGAGACCAGCAATCAGATTCGAGAGCTCATCATCAATCCCGCTCCCTAAAAAAATGAATCTTTCCCAATAAAGTCGGTTGATTGGGACAAAATTGTATCCTTTAGGAACCGTACACGCACCTTTGAATACATACGGTTCAAAAAATCAAAATTTTGAAACAAAAAAAAAGAATCAACGTGTCAATTCTAGCCCTTTTTCTTTTTTTGTAGCATATTTTTTCCTAACTAAGGGGCCTTTATTCTTCTATTTTTCAAGAAACATGAGTTTTGACCTACTTCCCTAGAATTCATTGAACTTATCGAACTAACCTCTCATTGATGTATTGTTTCACCGAGATCCAAATCACAATGTCATTTTCTTGTTCCTGAATAGGCCTCTTCTACTTTAATTTATATTATTCATTTTTAGGTTTATGCTCTACTCCGGGTAAAGATCCACCCGAATTTTATTTGCACATATAGGACAAAGAATCTTAGTACCACTTTTTCTTTTTCCTTTTCAATTCGTTTTATGCTTTCCGCCCAATATTTGGTGTATTCATCATATTACTCCATTGTCTGGCAGTATGAGATCGCTCATATGGCATAAGAAAATCATTTATGATACGAGGGGTAATCATACATAGATTACCTATTTGGTATTTTCGAAACGGAGCCTGTATACTTCATTTTATTGGTCCGGGCCAACCATAAATTCTTTTAATGGATACCCCTACTTAATAAATTGACCTAATTGCACTTCACGCGACGAATTTTTGATGATTCGATCAATCTTTCTTGGGCGAAACGGAGGATATCTCGATCGGGGAAGAGAACGGGGAAATCCCATATGACCTAATATGTCTGACAAGTCACACTATATGTCGGCCCAACTTGCATCTTCGTTTCCAGGAATACGAAAAGGTATTTTTGGAACACCAACGGGCATAAAACGAAAGAAAAAGAGATTAAGTACCAAAGATTGCTTTGATGTGGAAACGTAAAAACGTGTTTATTTTCTTCATAATATTGTTACCTTTTATCGGGTTTTAGCCATAGATTGTAAGGTTCATAGGGGGAGAGGGAATGAATAAAGAAAAATTCTTACGAATGGGTCGTTTGAATGATGAACAAGTATCTATGCATTCACTCACAAAAAACTAGACCAACCCCCATTGCGTATTGGTACGTATTGGGTATAGAATAGATCTGCTTTTCTTTGTTCCTACGAACAGAATTGTTCAATTATTATCAACATAACAGAATAAATATTCACCCTTGCTTCGGGATAATCCACTAAAAGGGTTAGGTCCGTAGCATAGTCTTTTCCAATGCAATAAAGCAACATAATGTCTATTTTTTCTTTGAAAAAGGGGGTATTTCCATGGGTTTGCCTTGGTATCGTGTTCATACCGTCGTATTGAATGATCCCGGTCGGTTGCTTTCTGTCCATATAATGCATACAGCTCTAGTTTCTGGTTGGGCCGGTTCGATGGCTCTATACGAATTAGCTGTTTTTGATCCCTCTGACCCCGTTCTTGATCCAATGTGGAGACAAGGCATGTTCGTTATCCCCTTCATGACTCGTTTAGGAATAAACAATTCATGGGGTGGTTGGAGTATTACAGGAGGAACGATAACGAATCCGGGTATTTGGAGTTACGAAGGTGTGGCCGGGGCACATATTGTGTTTTCCGGCTTGTGCTTCTTAGCAGCTATCTGGCATTGGGTGTATTGGGACCTAGAAATATTTTGTGATGAACGTACGGGAAAACCCTCTTTGGATTTGCCCAAGATCTTTGGCATTCATTTATTTCTCTCAGGGGTAGCTTGCTTTGGGTTTGGCGCATTTCATGTAACAGGCTTGTATGGCCCTGGAATATGGGTGTCCGATCCTTATGGCCTAACCGGAAAAGTACAATTCGTAAATCCAGCGTGGGGCGCGGAAGGTTTTGATCCTTTTGTTCCAGGAGGAATAGCCTCTCATCATATTGCAGCGGGGACACTGGGCATATTAGCGGGTCTATTCCATCTTAGTGTCCGCCCTCCCCAACGTCTATACAAAGGATTACGTATGGGCAATATTGAAACTGTACTTTCCAGCAGTATCGCCGCTGTCTTTTTTGCAGCTTTCGTTGTTGCTGGAACTATGTGGTATGGTTCAGCAACTACCCCCATCGAATTATTTGGTCCCACTCGTTATCAGTGGGATCAGGGATACTTCCAGCAAGAAATATATCGAAGGGTTGGCGCCGGGCTGGCCGAAAATTTGAGTTTGTCGGAAGCTTGGTCTAAAATTCCCGAAAAATTATCCTTTTATGATTACATCGGTAATAATCCGGCGAAAGGGGGATTATTCAGAGCGGGCTCAATGGACAACGGGGATGGAATTGCTGTTGGATGGTTAGGACACCCCATCTTTAGAGATAAAGAAGGACATGAGCTTTTTGTACGTCGTATGCCTACTTTTTTTGAAACATTTCCAGTAGTTTTGGTAGACGGAGACGGAATTGTAAGAGCCGATGTGCCTTTTAGAAGGGCAGAATCGAAGTATAGTGTCGAACAGGTAGGCGTAACTGTTGAGTTTTATGGCGGCGAACTCAACGGAGTCAGTTATAGCGATGCTGCTACTGTGAAAAAATATGCTAGACGTGCTCAATTGGGTGAAATTTTTGAATTAGACCGTGCTACTTTGAAATCTGATGGTGTTTTTCGTAGCAGTCCAAGGGGTTGGTTCACTTTTGGACATGCTACGTTTGCTTTGCTCTTCTTTTTCGGACACATTTGGCATGGCGCTAGAACTTTGTTCAGAGATGTTTTTGCTGGTATTGACCCAGATTTGGATGTTCAAGTGGAATTTGGGGCATTCCAAAAAATTGGAGATCCAACTACAAGGAGACAAGTAATCTGATACAACATTGCTCCTATATCTTTCTTTTGCCCCTATTGGACTTTTTTATTTTATTTGATATACGGGACTGAAGAAATCTTGATTTTCATCATTGCCTTTTTTTTGACTCTTGTCTTTATTCGGAAAATGATTCCAAACGAAATGAATAGGTGCGGAAGCTATAATTGTAAACCGGGATCAAATCTATGGAAGCATTGGTTTATACATTCCTGTTAGTCTCGACTTTAGGAATCCTTTTTTTCGCTATTTTTTTTCGAGAACCGCCTAAGGTTCCGACTAAAAAGACGAAATGATTTTTCATTATCTCAATTGAAGTAATGAGCCCCCCCTCCCAATATGGGAGGTTCATTATTTTAACTAGTCCCCGTGTTCCTCGAAGGGATCTCTTAGTTGTTGAGAGGGTTGCCCAAAAGCGGTATACAGGGCGTACCCGGTAAAACTTACAAGTGAACCAGATATGAAGATGGCGACTAGGGTTGCTGTTTCCATTATTAGATAATTTCAATACCACGATGGATCTACGCTATGATACGATTATTTATTTAAAATGAAAAAGTATACAAAGTCAACAGATCTCAACCAATGCAATAGAATTTATGGCTACACAAACCGTTGAGGGTAGTTCTAGATCTGGTCCAAGACGAACTATTACAGGGGATTTATTGAAACCGTTGAATTCGGAATATGGTAAAGTAGCTCCTGGGTGGGGAACAACCCCATTTATGGGGGTCGCAATGGCTCTATTTGCCATATTCCTATCTATTATTTTGGAGATTTATAATTCTTCAGTTTTACTGGATGGAATTTCCATGAATTAGTTAAGTCCATAAGAACAATGAAGTCCTAGTTTTTGAATCAAAAAAGATTAGGACTAGGACTTTTAGATCATTCTGGTACTGGTAGTTCGACCGTGGAATTCCGTCGTTTCGGTATTTCCGGAATATGAGTGTGTGACTTGTTATAATTGATCCTATTGATAGTACAGAAAATAGGTCTGTCATCTCGATAGAGATGGTTCTACGTCGGATATTCATGCTAGTATCTGGAGCACGGAATACATGGAATAGCTCAAGAAAGAAATATTTGAACTATGATTCATACCTATTATTCAGACCTCGCGACCGGACTCCAAAAAATTTTCAAACAAAGAGATATTTCATAAATCGAACAATTTTTCTTTTCTTCCCTTTCCTTCGGAATTCTTCTTATTTTGTTTTGACCAAAGGACAAATGTTTCTATGAGTTTTTGGTCATTCTTTCCACCCATTCATGAAATATTCATTAAATAAGTGATGATCAAATGGTTCTTACTCAGAGAACCAGAACCTTTGAATTTAGCTTGGAGGCTTTATTGAATCATCGTGGTTATAGTATGAATCTGAGGTTTCAATTGATTCATAGGGTCTCAACAAGATAATTCCTGTCAATAGTAAACAAAATATATAGTAAATCTGCATTACGCACAAACAACAAATCAAAAAGAAAATAATAGGGGAAGAGAAGATTCAAGAGGCCTGTAATGATCAACATAAAGACAGACGAGCCAACTTGATTTTTTGTTTGGCATTATCATCACAAAGAAGAGATTCCGGATTTTGGTTTTTTGCTTCATATCTGAAGATACAATTGAATTGAGTTCAAATGAAGTGGCCAAGAGGTTTCAAACTTTCTATTCCATATCTGTTGCAATCACTATTTGGGTGTTTCTGCTTGAGCCGTACGAGATCAAATTCTCATATACGGTTCTCGGAGGGGGAGTTTCTTTGGTTTACCTATC